CACAATTAATCTTATGGATCTTTAGGATTGGTGTATTCTTTAAATCCCTTAGTTTCGGATCATGAATGGAGTCAAGTATCACAACCCCTTCTACCCATCCTGTATATTGTCCTTTTCGTTCCGTGTTGGAATAGACGAGATTTTACGAAAAAAGTTATTGATAAAAGAGAACAAATATTTCTTTTTTTCGAGGCGAATTTGACACAAGATGAAGGAAGGAAATCGCTATTTCAATTTCAAATAAAAAAAAAATAATTTAGAATATTCTATAATAAAAATAAAAAAGAGTTCCATCATATATAACTATAGTGAAGTAATACTCCGGGTTCTCACAAAACAAAAGAAAATCCTTTTTTTCAATACTCATTCCTTATTTTATTAGTTAATGATCTAGTGATTGGATCTCTATGCTTATTCCGATAGAAAATGAAATATTCAAATGATTTTTCATCGAATGACTATTCATCTATTGTATTTTCACGTAAATAGGGGTAAGAAAGTTCTATGGAAAAATGGTGGTTCAATTCGATGTTGTATAAAGGAAAATTAGAATACAGGTGTGGGCTAAGTAAATCAATTGATAGGTTTGGTAATCCTATTGAAAAAACCAGTGTAAGTGAAGATCCGGTTAGAAACGATACGGATAAAAAGATTCATAGTTGGAGTGAAAGTTCTAGTTACAGTAATGCTACTCATTTCGTGGGCGTCAGGGACGTTCGTAATTTTATCTCTGATGACACCTTTTTAGTTCGAGATAGTAATAGGAATATTTATTCCATATATTTTGATATTACTAATCAAATTTTTGAGATTGACAATGATCCTTCTTTACTGAGTGAACGAGAAAGTTCTTTTTTTAGTTATCGGACTTATGCTTATCTGAAGAATGGATCTAAGAATGATGATCCGCCCTGTGATCGTTCCATGTATGATACTAAATACAGTTGGAATAATCACATTACTAGTTGCATTAACTCTTATCTTGGTTCTCAAATCTGTATTGAGAGTTCCATTTTAAGTAGTAGTGACAATTCCAGTGACAGTTACATTTCGAGTTACATTTATGGTGAAAGTAGAAATAGTAATGAAAGGGGGAGCTCCAGTATAAGAACTAGCAGGAATGGTATTGATTTCACTCGAAGAGAAAATTCTACTGATTTCGATTTGACTCAAAAATATAGGCATTTGTGGGTTCAATGCGAAAATTGTTATGGATTAAATTATAAGAAACTTTTGAAGTCCAAAATGAATATTTGTGACCAATGTGGATATCATTTGAAAATGAGTAGTTCAGATCGAATCGAACTTTCGATTGATCCAGGTACTTGGGATCCTATGGATGAAGACATGGTTTCTCTGGATCCTATTGAATTTCATTCGGAGGAGGAACCTTATAAAGATCGTATTGATTCTTATCAAAGAAAGACAGGATTAACCGATGCTGTTCAAACAGGCACAGGTCGACTAAACGGTATTCCCATAGCAATTGGAGTTATGGATTTTCAGTTTATGGGGGGTAGTATGGGATCCGTAGTAGGCGAGAAAATCACCCGTTTGATCGAGTATGCTACCAATCAATTTTTACCTCTGATTCTAGTGTGTGCTTCCGGAGGAGCACGTATGCAAGAAGGAAGCTTGAGCTTGATGCAAATGGCTAAAATATCTGCTGCTTTATATGATTATCAATCCCATAAAAAGTTATTCTATGTATCAATCCTTACATCTCCTACTACTGGTGGGGTAACGGCTAGTTTTGGGATGTTGGGGGATATTATTATTGCCGAACCTAATGCTTACATTGCATTCGCAGGTAAAAGAGTAATTGAACAAACATTGAATAAGATAGTACCTGAAGGTTCACAAGCGGCTGAATATTTATTCCATAAGGGCTTATTCGATCCAATCGTACCACGTAATCCTTTAAAGGGTGTTCTGAGTGAGTTATTTAAGCTTCACGCTTTTTTTCCTTTGAATTAAAATTCACTTAGTAAGTTAAGTGGAGCCTTAAGTCAAATTATTTTTATTTTATTTAGTTACATTTTTGTATTTGTAGCGAACAATTAGGTAGTTTATCGGAATCAAAGTAAAAATTCTAAAGAAGACTTTCTTTTTTCTTTGGTGACATAATCATAATATTTAATTGTAAATTGTAGAAAGAATCGTGCGGATAATTCTTTTTTTTTCTACCGATATTCCTGATTATTAATTAGGAAACCTCTAGCAACAAGATAAAAAAAAAATGGTTCCTTCTTCAAAATTCAAATTGGGCAAGGCAAATAAAATAAACCGAAGGTCATCTTTCCTTCTTGCTTTGTATGTATAGTATATATAATTCAAATATAGAAAAGATAGATATAGAGTATCTTTTCTTTCTACTATATCTTCCGAGAATCTCTATTTTTACTAAGAATCCTGTTGTTGGATTGAATTCTAACGAATCCTTCGTGAATTTGTAAGAAACTCTTTCTTTTTTATTTCTTAAATAAAATCAAAATTCGAATTCAATTCGAATTTGAAGACAAGAATAGAATAGATTATCATACGTATATTTCTATATTTCATGTAGAAAGATAAAGAAGAATAAGTCTCATTTATTTAATTATCCATTCCTTACACTTATTATTTAATATATATAGTCACTTCGATATACTCAATATAATTATATACGAATTATAATTATTCTAAGGTATCTTTCTAACAATAACAGGTACAAATATTAAATCGAGGTACCCATTCTATGATAATTTTTAACAACTTACCCTCTTTCTTTGTGCCTTTAGTGGGCCTAGTATTTCCGGCAATTGCAATGGCTTCTTTATCTCTTCATGTTCAAAAAAACAAGATTTTTTAGATTCGATAGGTGCAAATCTTATCTATTTTTTTTCAAGACTTAGATATAGATAACACAGATATCTATTTAGTAGAATATGGCAGTTTCCTCCGAACATAGCTTTTATGTATGCGTAAATATATAGGTAAATAAATTATAGCAATTTTCAAATAGATCGGAATCGAGGTGGATGTAGGAAATGGAAAGTCAATGTATCTATATGTGGATATCTATAGGAGATCATATAAAAGGGATATTCTTATTTTAGACCTAACCAATTTGATCTAACCAATTTGATCTAACCAATTAGATGAATTACTCCTAAAGGCTTACATTCGAACGACACTAGTTGATGAGAGTTACTTCGGAAACAAAAAAACGAAAGTCAAATTCATTTGGACTATTTTCTCAATTCCAATAAAATGCAACTGGATCTAGTATGAGTTGTCGATCAGAACATATATGGATAGAACTTATAGTGGGGTCTCGAAAAATAAGTAATTTCTGCTGGGCCTTTATCCTTTTTTTAGGTTCACTAGGATTCGTATTAGTTGGATCTTCCAGTTATCTCGGTAAGAATTTGATATCTTTAGTTCCGTCTCAACAAATTCTTTTTTTTCCACAAGGGATCGTGATGTCTTTCTACGGTATCGCAGGTCTCTTTATTAGTTCCTATTTGTGGTGCACAATCTCGTGGAATGTAGGTAGTGGCTATGATCGATTCGATAGAAAAGAAGGAATAGTGTGTATTTTTCGTTGGGGATTTCCTGGACAAAATCGTCGCATCTTTCTACGATTTCGTATGAAAGATATTCAGTCCATCCGAATCGAAGTTAAAGAGGGTATTTCTGCTCGTCGTGTCCTTTATATGGAAATCAAAGGACAGGGGGCCGTTCCCTTGACGCGTACTGATGAGAATTTGACTCCGCGTGAAATTGAGCAAAAAGCCGCCGAATTGGCCTATTTCTTGCGCGTACCGATTGAAGTATTTTGAAATGAACTTGAACTGAAGAAGAAATTCTTTCCCAGCGGCAGGGAAAAAATTCAAGAATTCTCTGTTCTTTCTTCAGCATAGCATAGCTTAATAAAATTTTTTCAGAACGTTCATTCGAGCCAAAGTATACGTATATGGAACATCCATAAAACGAAATTTTTTTTGTATGCATAAAAAAGAATTTATGCGTATGGAAATCCACTCAACTCAATTTACTAAAAAACAAGTAAAAGTAACAAATCGAAATAAAATAATAGATTCATCTCGTATATCAAAACATTTCGGAATAAAGGATTTCTCTTTTTATTTTCAATATGAATTGATAGGTTAGATACAAATAGATCATATCTTGGAAATTCTCTCTCCTTTCTTTTGTCAATCGACTTTTCTTTTTTTTTTATCTTTTCTTTTGTTTTTCTTAATGATCAAAGTCAAAAGATTGCTTGGATCTCTTATAAGGATAACTTTTCTGTCTTGTTTTGCCACTCATTTTTGATCATTACATTAGGTTTTGAATTTATGATCGGTAGATCACAATATTCTTAATAAATCTCTCTCCATTTTTCCTGGACTAGAACTGTGGGGTAGCCGGCCATTTTTTTTTTCGAAAGATTTTCTTTTTTGATAGAAAAGACAAAGGGAGTTCTTTTGGCTTAAAATCCGAATAATATTCATTACTTGCTTGAAATAATATTCATTACTTGCTATTCATTACTTGCTTGAATTGGTTCTTTCAAGCATTTATCGAAAAGGGCTTCGAATTTGATCAATTCAATTGAGGTATCTGGAAACAAGATTTTTTCTTATTTCTTCATTTGAAACGGGCTCTTATTCTATTTCTGTATTCTTTCTAAATTCAAGGACTAACTACTGAATCACAAATAAAAAACAGGGAATAGATTCATAGGTCCGATGCCCTGTAATAGAACTTAGGGTTAATAGAAATAGTAGATCACATAGATTCAACAAATGAGGTGGATTCATTAACAATTCAAAGATGAAAAAATGGTAAAAAAGAAAGCATTTCTTCCTCTTCTATATCTTACATCTATAGTATTTTTGCCCTGGTGGATCTCTCTCTCATTTAATAAAAGTCTTGAATTTTGGATTACTAATCGGTGGAATACTAGGCAATCCGAAACTTTTTTGACTGATATTCAAGAAAAGAGTATTCTAGAAAAATTCATCGAATTGGAAGAACTCTTACTCTTGGACGAAATGATAAAAGAATACCCGGAAACACATCTACAAACACTTCGTATAGGAATCCACAAAGAAACGATCCAATTGATCAAGATGCACAATGAGGATCATATCCATATGATTTTGCACTTATCGACAAATATAACCTCTTTCATTATTTTAAGTGGTTATTCTATTCTGGGTAATGAAGAACTTGCTATTCTTAACTCTTGGGTTCAAGAATTCCTATATAACTTAAGTGACACAATAAAAGCTTTTTCTATTCTTTTATTAACTGATTTATGTATCGGATTCCATTCGCCCCATGGTTGGGAACTAATGATTGGCTATGTCTACAAAGATTTTGGATTTGCTCACAACGATCAAATTATATCGGGTCTTGTTTCTACTTTTCCAGTCATTCTGGATACAATTTTTAAATATTGGATCTTCCGTTATTTAAATCGTATATCTCCATCACTTGTAGTGATTTATCATTCAATGAATGACTGATCTAACTAGAATATTTGTTACTTTGTAACATAAGGTACATAAGCAAAGCATTTCCATTTTAAGACGTACTTACTCTTTCTACCCTACAGGGATTTCTCCTACTCCTTATATTCCAGTAAAATGATTTCAATAAAGTAAATAGCAGAATTGTGGATAGGGAACTATACAAGCGACCTACCTAATTTTATTGTAGAAATTTTCGGGATCAATGATTGGACCATGCAAACTAAAAACACCTTTTCTTGGATAAAGAAAGAGATTATTCGATCTATTTCCGTATCGCTGATGATATATATCATAGCTCGGACATCCATTTCAAATGCATATCCCATTTTTGCACAGCAGGGTTATGAAAATCCACGAGAAGCGACCGGACGTATTGTATGTGCCAATTGCCATTTAGCTAATAAGCCCGTGGATATTGAGGTTCCGCAAGCGGTACTTCCTGATACTGTATTTGAAGCAGTTGTTCGAATTCCTTATGATATGCAAGTTAAACAAGTTCTTGCTAATGGTAAAAGGGGAGGTTTGAATGTGGGGGCTGTTCTTATTTTACCTGAGGGATTTGAATTAGCGCCTCCCGATCGTATTTCGCCCGAGATGAAAGAAAAGATAGGCAATCTGTCTTTTCAGAGCTATCGCCCCAATAAAAAAAATATTCTTGTGATAGGTCCTGTTTCTGGTCAGAAATATAGTGAAGTCACCTTTCCTATTCTTTCCCCGGACCCCGCTACTAATAAAGATGTTCACTTCTTAAAATATCCCATATATGTAGGCGGGAACAGAGGAAGGGGTCAGATTTATCCCGATGGGAGCAAGAGTAACAATACAGTTTATAATGCTACAGCGGCTGGTGTAGTAAGTAAAATCATACGAAAAGAAAAAGGGGGGTACGAAATAACCATATCGGATGCGTCAGATGAACGTCAAGTGGTTGATATTATTCCACCAGGGCCAGAACTTCTTGTTTCCGAAGGCGAATCTATCAAACTTGATCAGCCATTAACGAGTAATCCTAATGTGGGTGGATTTGGTCAAGGAGATGCGGAAATAGTACTTCAAGATCCATTCCGTGTCCAAGGCCTTTTGTTCTTCTTGGCATCTGTTATTTTGGCACAAATATTTTTGGTTCTTAAGAAGAAACAGTTTGAGAAGGTTCAATTGTCCGAAATGAATTTCTAGATTCGCGGATTTCCAATATCAAATTCGTAAAAAGAATCAAATTTTTGTTTTGACAATTCAATTATATTATGTATGATTAAAAATTATGAAAAGCTTTTTGCTTGTTTCTATTCCAGATGTCGATATCGGGAATTATTTGTACCGCATTACTAGTCATAGTATGTATATTGTGAAAAAGATTATTTTACTTTATCCCTTCTTTTTTTTAAGCCAAATTCGAGCGGTGTCACTAGGTCACTCTTGTGAGATTGAAATGTCATAGAATGGATCAATCGTTTTCTATTCTAATAGAATAAATCAAATCGAAAATTTCACTGGATACTAAACATAAAATAAGTAAGTGGAGAATAGAAAACAAAGGATTATTCGCCTTCTTCTTCTTAGTCTTTTCTTTGACACAAGAAAGGAATTTTCTGCATTCCTTTCTTGTGTCAAAGAAAACCGGTTTTTGATCCCGTTAGTAAAAGATTACTATCTTTAGTTTATATTTTTTCCAGGTTTATCAGAACCCCTACTTTATATTTATTACGTATACATATATAAAGTAGTGAACAAACAAAAAATAGAGGGAAATCTTTTGATAAAATAGAACTTATTCTAATGAACTTAGAAAAAAATTCAACTTTGATGAGATACTAAATAGAGTAGAGTAAGGATCTATTCGAAAAGGATTTGCTTTGGATAATATCTGATTGATAGAAATATATATTGTAATTGTGTCATTCAGGAAAATCAAATCGAGCGATTCCTTCTTTCTTCGAACTTTGAAAGATAGATAAGATACTATCAGCGAATAAGA